TCTAAGAAGAATGGGGCGGAATCACGCTCTGTAGGATTTGAACCTACGACATCGGGTTTTGGAGACCCGCGTTCTACCGAACTGAACTAAGAGCGCTTTCTTTTCATAAAGAATTTTTTGTGATGGCAATAGATCTTGCATGCATACATACTCAATATGGAGAACTATTCATATTGAGTATGTATCAATTTGAATCGGTCGCAATTGATCTATTGTTACTGCTGATACGATAACTACTAGTTACGGATAGGGATGACAGGATTTGAACCTGTGACATTTTGTACCCAAAACAAACGCGCTACCAAGCTGCGCTACATCCCTTTACATTGGTTTCCATTGTCATTGTAAAGACTTTTTGTCTTGTTTTCCACATTTTTCCATTCTATATATATATAGAATATATCCTGTTTTTTTTTTTTACTTTATATATATCGTATAAATAAGATAAGATATCGATACGAATATTCTTATCGAATAATTTAATTCTATTAAATTAAATTAAAAACAGAGAATAGATAGGATATATAATATAAATATTAACAATATAAAGAGTATAATAACAAGAACATAAAGAGTATAATAATAATATATATATAATAGAATTAAAATATAATAAAAAAAAAATATATATAATAATTTAAAATATTCTTTTAATAGAAATTAAAAATATTCTTTTAATAGAAATTAAAAATATTCTTTTAATAGAATGTATAATTATTGATCATATTCCTATATGTAATATGTAATTCTGTATTATTATGTATTACAAATTACAAGAAAAAAACGAAGGAGGATTTGAAATGCGAGATCTAAAAACATATCTCTCTGTGGCACCAGTGGCAAGTACTCTATGGTTCGCGGTTCTAGCAGGTCTCTTGATAGAAATCAATCGTTTATTCCCGGATGCATTGACATTCCCCTTTTTTTGATTCTAGTTATTGGCACGGCAAGGGGTGACAAAGATTAGAGATCCAATAAAATATTAAATCCCTCTTCGTTCGTTTTTTTTTTCTAATTAGACTAGAATAAGTTCGAAAAAAAAGAGCAAATTAATTTAATAAAGGTGGATTTGGCCTCAGTGAAATTAGGAGTTTTTCCCAGGTTTCAATGGAATTGAAGTATTAATTCAATTCCATTGCTATGAATTTAATAATAGAGTGAGACCATAAATGGAATTGTAATAGAATACTTGGGCGGGTCAATAATATCATACAAGATATTTAAATGAAAAATGAAATACTGTACTGTGATTTGAAATATAGTTCTAAATCATTGTATTACTGAATTATTACTGTACTATATAAAATTAATTGGAACAAAATCTTTCATAATTTGATTTTGAATTATCAACTTATACTTTTTTCGTTCCTTTTTTCTTCTTCGCTTCGAATCTTAAAATAGAAGAGTTAAGTGAATCAAAAAAAACCAAAGGAGGTTCATGGCCAAGGGTAAAGATATACGAATAACTGTTATTTTGGAATGTAGCAGTTGTGATAAAAAGAGTGTTAATAAGGAATCTAGGGGTATTTCTAGATATATTACTCAAAAGAATCGACACAATACACCTAGTCGATTGGAATTGAGAAAATTCTGTCCCTTTTGTTGCAAACATACGATTCACGTCGAGATAAAGAAATAGAGAAAATGGATTGTTTGTGTGTCACCCTTAGGAGGTAAATTCTATAAATTAGATTCTATAAATTATATATAACAATCTATAAATAGCATATATTTCCTTATATAACAAATAAAAAAAAAAAAATAAGATATATTAAAAAAAAAATAAGATATATTAAAAAAAAAAATAAGAATATAAATAAAACAAATCCTTTTTTTTTTATAAGAAATGGGATTTTCGGTATAGGAATAAACAAACCATGGATAAATCTAAGCGACTCTTTCTTAAATCTAAGCAATCTTTTCGTAGGAGTTTGTCCCCGATCCAATCGGGGGATCGAATTGATTATAAAAACATGAGTTTACTTTATCGACTTATTAGTCAACAAGGAAAAATATTATCTAGACGCGTGAATAGATCAACCTTAAAACAACAACGATTAATTACGATTGCTATAAAACAAGCTCGTATTTTATCTTTGTTACCTTTTGTTAATTCGTCACCTTTTGTTAATAATGAAAAAAAAAAATATGAAAAAAGCGAGTCGATCACTAGAACTCCTACTACTGTTCTAAAAAAAAACAAAAAATAGAGTTACTCTTCAAGTAAATTTTATTTTGAATCGAAACTCAAATTCAATGCGGATTGATATTTATTTTTTTTTTTTCGAAAAATACGACAATCCTATTGAGGATGTTGCGTTGTAAGAAAAAAGATAATAGGTGAAGAAGAATAATTTTTTTGAGCGTGGTTGTTTATTTATTTTGATAACTTTTTCATATGAATTCTATTTTATCATACAAATCTCTTTTATTCTACCACCTTCCCGGAGTTGAGTCTCCGGGGAATTTTTATTTTTTTATGATCTCGTTGGCAATCATAAAAAGACAATTCCCTTTTAATATAGCTATTTGTGCAACTATTTTACGATTAAGAAGCAATTGACTCTTGTACAGATTATACATTAATTTACTATAAATACAGTATACGTTGTTTTTATTTTGGGCAATTATTGCGTTTATTCGACTGATCCACAAACTGCGAAAATCCCTTTTTTTCCTATCTCTATCCCGATGAGCCGAAACAAAAGCTTTTATTTTCTGTTGCGAAATAGTTCGAGTAAGTTTTGAATGAGCTCCGCGAAAGCTTGATGTAAATAAACGAATTTTTGTCCTCCGTTTTCGAGCGATAGATCCTCGTTTAACTCTGGTCATTGAATAAATGAGACTTTGATGAATAACTATTTTATTTTTTTCTTTCAGTTATTCTTTTATCCTTCCTAGTCTATTAATAACAAAATGGATTCTTCCAATGTATAAAATAAAAATTCCAATGGCTTTTGCTGCTATAACCTTCCCAACCACGATTTTTTTATTTTTTTTCTAAGTATTTAACCTCGTAATAAGAAATTCTATTGATACTAGGTATTCAAAAAAGCATAGTTAATTTAATAGAAATAGACAAAGAAATGGTGGGTTCCATCGTTTCTATGATTACTTGTTAAACGGTGAGGTCCTCTCTATACACCGGAGCCCCTTCTTTTATTGAATCCTCATTCAATCAATGTTATTGTGAACTTGTACAGTTCACACTTATGGGCTCTACCCATGAAATATCTAGTAATAGGTCTTTCACAACAAAATCTAGCTATACAGTAACGGTATTTAAGTATGAAGATTAGCTGGGTAGTTGACCCTCTTAGTCCGTTATTGCAAAATTTAGGGCATAATTTTTTATTTAAAATTGGATTTTTCCCGCTTAATGGATAACTATTTGTTACCAATGGGAAAGTATTTTTCATCTTAAATTACAAATTAAGGTGATTCGGTTTGCACCAATCGAAACCATAAATTTTATACACAATAGAATTATATATATAATTCTTATTAATAGACTAGATTTTTATATTTTAGTCTATGATCTAAACGAGTCGCACATACACCCTAGTACATGTTCCTCGGCGCTGAGGGCATCCCCGAAGAGCGGGAGATTTTGTTACATTTCGGATTGGCTGTCTTGTGTTTCTAATAAGTTGTTTTATAGTTGGCATGGTGAGTCATATATATATAATGAACTGGTTTAGATCAATCCTAACCGGATAATTATGAATTTTTTAGAATCTAAAAAATCCGGTTGGTAAGACAATTAAAGTAAAGAACAACTAAAAGACAATTAAAAAGCTAAAATAGCAAATCCTGTATTTATGGGTAATACCTTTCAGGAATACTTTTTAATTTCTTACTCATGAGTAATCCTTTTGAGTATATAATGCTTTGTTTAGAATGCAAATGGTTGGGGGATAATACTTTTGAGTAATCCTTTTTTGGAAAGGGTTATTTGAGTAATCCTTTATTATTCATGAATACTGCTTTTAAGTAAAGATAAAAAGTATAGTAGTATAATTACTATACTATACTTTTTATTGATTTTTATTGATTTTATTGATTAAGTAAAGATAAAAAGTATAGTAGTATAATTACTATACTTTTTATTGATTTTATTGATTAAGTAAAGATAAAAAGTATAGTAATTATACTACTATACTTTTTATTGATTTTTATTGATAAAGTAGTAACACTAACTTATTGATCTTATTGATAAATTAAGTAATTGATAAATAAGTAAGAAAAACAATATTTTTTTTTTATACAATTTTGATACAATTTTTTATTTTCTTTATTTTGAACTTCATTTTTCATTTTCTAAATGATTATCATTATCATTATCATCATTATCAGTATTAAAAAAAGTATTAAAAAAAGTATTAAAAAAAAACTCTACTTTAGTAATTAATCGCTTCAAAAACTTCAAAAGCTTCAAAAGCAAAGCCCATAGAGAAGGCGGAAGGGGCGGGGGCGTAACAAACATTGTTGCCATATAATTTTCCTCATATAATTTGAGATAAGTTAACAAAGTCAACTTAAACTTATTTACTTTTTTAACTTATTTATTTTTTTAACTTATTTATTTTTTTAACTTATTTACTTTTTTAACTTATTTACTTTTTTAACTTTAACTTATTTACTTTTTTAACTTTAACTTATTTATTTTTTTAACTTATTTACTTACTTTAACTTATTTATTTTTTTAACTTATTTACTTACTTTAACTTATTTATTTTTTTAACTTATTTACTTACTTTAACTTATTTACTTTTTTAACTTTAACTTATTTACTTTTTTAACTTATTTATTTATTTTTTTAACTTATTTACTTTTTTAACTTATTTAACTTTGTTTAATCTGCGACCGTATCAACAATTCCGTGGGCTTGAGCTTCTTCTGCTGACATAAAACGATCCCTTTCCATGTCGTTGGATATCTGCCAGTAAGCTTTGCCTGTTCTTTGTACATAAATATTTATTATATTTTCTCGCATTTTC